TAGAACATAGAAAAGCAGGATGTCCATGACGTGTACGTGTCGGATGAACCAAATCCTCGTTGAATTTGATTTTTCCATTAGAAGGGGCTCGCACATGTTCTGCAGTACCCCCTGTGAATACTCCGCCGGTATGAAAAGTTCTTAATGTTAATTGAGTGCCCGGTTCTCCAATAGATTGACCTGCAATAATACCTACAGCTTCTCCCAATTCGACCAGGTCGTCATGAGCTGGACTTCGGCCATAACATAATTGACAAATCCACGACGTACTCCTACAAGTAAAGGGAGTTCGAATAGAGATTGGTTGTGCTCTAAAAGTTATGAATCTATTGACAAGTCCAACTCCAATATCTTGATTTCTAGTAGCAATGCATCGCGAACCTATATATACATGATCTGCTAATACACGCCCAATTAATGTTTGGATAAAAATCCTGTCCGCCATCATTCCATTTCGAGGACTTACAGAAATACCTCGGACGGTGCCGCAATCTGTTCGACGTACAACAATGTGTTGAACTACTTCAACAAGTCTGCGCGTGAGATATCCTGCATCTGATGTTCGGATAGCGGTATCCACAACTCCTTTACGGGCTCCGTAACAAGAAATAATATATTCTGTTAAAGAGAGTCCTTCGCGTAAATTGCTTTGAATGGGTAAATCAATCATTTGCCCTTGGGGATCCGACATTAATCCTCTCATACCTACTAATTGATGTACCTGAGATGCATTTCCTCTGGCTCCCGAAAAAGACATTATATGGACTGGATTAAAAGGATCGGTCATCCGAAAATTAGGATTCATTTCTTGTCGCAAATATTCACTTGTGGCATACCAGATCTCGATCGATTGACGTAATTTTTCTACCGCGTGTACATTCCCATAATGATGGTGTTTTTCCAAAATAAAACTTTGTTGTTCAGCGTCTTGAACTAGCCATCTTTTAGAAGGTATTGTTAAAAGATCATCAATTCCTAATGAAATGGATGCGGCGGTAGCTTGTCGGAAACCCAGAGTCTTTACTTGATCCAGGATATGTGATGTATATCCTATTCCATAGTGATCAATAAATCGACTAATAAGTCGTTTCATGGCAGTTCCGTCTATCATTTTATTGTGAAAGACCTGAGTGGGCCGTTCTGCCATCAGTACCTCCATATTGCGCTGAGTAGAATTTGACAATGGGTTTGAGTCAGTGATTGTAAAACTTCCTTTTCTAGATCTTGATTCACGTAGAAATTCCGCAATTGCAATTATAGTCCTAGTTAACCCGGTGAGACTCGAATTCCCCCTGGTAGCATAGAATTACAACAGCCCTGCCAAAACCCCTGTATGGCTTCTTCTATTTCTCGATAAAGAGAAATATGACCGAGAGTGGTTCGAATATATATATAAAGAATTTCTTTTTTTATACTTCTTACTATTAGATAGTGTCCATAAATCTCATAATAGGTCCCCAAAGATTCATAGTGAATTTCGATGGGAGTTTCTCTTGCAGCAATAACGCGTTGATCTAGTCGCCACCGCAGCCACAAGGGACTACCTAAATTGATGCGTTTTTGCCGATAAGCTCCAATTGCATCATAGGCATTAGAAAAAAAAGGTTCTTTTTTTTTTGTATACTTATAGTTATTATCTTCATTTTGATAGTTTATACGATTACATGGATTATACCTATTTACACAAATACCCCGACGATTTCCACTCGTTAAGAAATAGAGTCCACTAAGCATATCTTGAGTTGGTGCAGAAATGGGATCTCCAATAGTTGGAGACAAAAGATTCATATGAGAAAACATAAGTAAACGTGCCTCTGCTTGAGCCTCCAAAGATAAAGGCACATGAACAGCCATTTGATCCCCGTCAAAGTCTGCATTGAAGCCCTTACAAACTAATGGATGTAAACAAATAGCACGCCCTTCCACTAAAATGGGCAGGAATGCCTGTATGCCTAATCTATGCAGAGTAGGCGCTCTATTCAGCAATACAGGATGGTCATCCAGAATTTCCTGAAGTATTTCCCATACAATCGGTTTTTTTTTTCGAATTTTACTTTTAGCAACTCCGATGTTCGAAGCAAGATGTTTTCTAATTAGGTCACGAATTACAAATGCCTGGAAAAGTTCTATTGCTATTTCGCGAGGCAATCCACATCGATGTAATGAAAGTGAAGGGCCCACGACAATCACTGACCGCCCTGAATAATCAACCCGTTTACCAAGCAAAGTCTCGCGAACTCTTCCTTCTTTGCCTTCAATTACATCTGAAAGAGACTTGTAAACTCTATTATGATCATCCCTCATCGGTTGTCCGCAGATTCCATTATCAAGAAGTGCATCCACGGCTTCTTGCAGCAATTTTTCCTGAGATATTATTAATTCTTCTGGCGTAGCTATACTTGTTGTTAATAGATCTGTAAGAGTATTATTCCGATAGATAATTCTTCTATAGATTTCATTAATATCCGAGGTCACTAGTTTATCCTCATCTATATGATAG